TGAAGGGGCATTTGATTTGGTTATGCCTTTTGGACTCACCAATGCCCCTGCCACGTTCTGCACCCTCCACAATGAGCTATTCCACCCGTACTTAGACGACTGGTCGTATACTTTGATCGTGGGCTATAGCTATCCGTTAAACGACCACGTTAGCCACCTCTGGACCTTAAGGTATTAAGGAAGAATCACCTCTATGTAAAGAAAGAGAAATGCTCCTTTGGACAGACCGAGATCCTATTCCTAGGGCATTGGATGGGCATCAGAGCCATCGAGGAGTGGCAAGCACCTACCAAGGTGAGTGAGCTAAGATCATTTTTAGGGCTCGTGAACTATTACCGAAGATTCATCGTAAGTTACTCGAAGAGGGCTGCTCAACTCAAAAATCTCCTAAAGAAGGACGTACGGACCGATCATGGCACTGCACTGATCGGAAGAGTGTCAAAGAGCTTTTGAGGACCTAAAGCAGGCAGTGATTGATGACCCCGTATTGCAGTTGCCAGATCACACTAAGCCATTTGAAGTACACACGCACGCGGCAGACAGTTGAATTAGTAAGACTTTGAAGCGACTATATGAAGTGAGGAATTTCTGATTGCCCAGTGAGAGTCATATTCAAAAGCATAAAGCTACTGACTTTCACTGCACTAGTTTAGTCTAGTGGCTGAACCCTCCTTTCCCTCTCTGGCTTATCAGTCTAGCAAGCATCCCGCTTTGAATGAAAAAAGCTCAAAAGCCTAAGACTGCAGAGGAATTAAAGTCTAGTACTCCAGGGAAAGGAATCGATCTCTCTTTCGTTTAAGACTAGTTAGAGCATAAGGATTAGCGGAATCGTAAACAAAAAAAATTTGCCTGTGATATATAGGAAAGGATAAATGCCCATCTTTCTCTATAGTACGAAGCACTCGTAGCACTTGCTGGGATCAATTCTTGGATCACTGAGAGGCATTCTAACAACTTATTCTCTTATGAAAAAACCTATTCTTACAAAGAAACTATGATATGCAGCTACAAATAGAAAAAAAATGCTAACACGGAGCGGTAAGAAGAAGAGAGTAGGCAAAGAATGAAGAAAAGAAGATGATGATTCTTGCAGCCTCATCTACGAATATAACACATTTACTATTGGGATAACAAGATTTATATTGTCTCAGCAGTCTGTTTGTGAACCATTGTCGTAAGGCCTCCAATCAGTAAGAAGTACTTTACTGAGCTTACGCAAGGAAGAGAAGAGATTATCGTGGACCGCTTGCCCCGGTGTGAACTCATGAGATTGAGAGAGATGGGGAAGTAGGCGAAGCTGTTTAAGTAAGAGTTACCTAATTGATTGAATACCAGTCAATTTCCCACAAGAGAATACTCATTTCCGCAACAAAATTTCATTGCCTTTGATGCTTCGCTCCTCTCCTTTCAGTCGAGTGGCTATCGCTCCTTTAACTGCTAATTTTATTCCACCCGAAGGCTAGTTATAAAAAGTCATTGACGCATATGCCGCAAAGAGTAGTATCTGAATCTGTATCTGATGATGATACTGCTGCAGCGGCTGAGGCTGTGGTAGTATGAAAGAATTCCCTCCTCGATGTAGAGAATTGTCCGCCTAAGAGAATCGCGAGTTTACTCGGAGCAGGCTTCCCCAAAGCCTTACAGTAAAGGTAGGTAATCCTCTTCTTCTAATTAGCCTCAAGGGTAGATCAGACGCCCCCTTCCCATTCATCTTTCCCTTGGGATGAGAAAATTCTGCTTTCTCTAATAGGAAAGTCTGAAAGAGGTTTACTTTCTTTCAAAGAGTTAGCAGGGTAAGGGCTTAGAATCGAAGCCAATTCGCAAGAAAGAAGAAGTAAGTGAGTCTAATGGCCTTCTAATATGCCAACATAAGCAAACAAGCGGGGATGCATCGAGGAATGCCCTCTTAGAAAGAACAAGAAAAGGCTGCTTGCCCTAAGTGAACTAACTGCCTTTTTGTCCGAGTCAGGGGAGGAAGGCAATGAATATTGTTTAGATATCCCCGTCAAAGCAACGAGCTGTTAGCTAGATGTCTGCCTCTTTGGGACAGTTAACTTCTTTTCTTTTTCCAGTCTTTGAGGGGAAGCGGTGTAGTCGGAATGTCTTGGCAAGAATAGGTTTTGAAAGAAGGGCTTGTTCTCAGAGATGCGGAATAAGCGCTGTTGAGGGATTGAGACAAAAAAGACTGATGCATAATTTTCTATTATAATAAGATAAGACATTCATCCCCCTTTAGAAGCCTCGAATGCAAGCCAAGCTGTTCGGAAGGGAATGATTGGACAAATAGACTTCAGGCCTGCAGGGTTGGTTTAATCGGATGCCCAAAAAATAGAGGTCTAATAGTAGTTGAGTGGGAGTGGGCGTAAAGGCTGTGAACGAATGGTCTGTTTGACATCGTCTGCATAAGAGAATCGTCTGTGAAAAAATCGGCTGTTAGAGAATGCGCTGCTAGTCTTAGCAGGTCTGGGACTTAAGGAATCGAATAGGCAGCTTGACTCATCTCTGCCAGGTTGGCCACCCGAAGATGGTAAACTCGGCCTCTTCAAGGATTCGATATCGTTCTTTCCCATGGATGCACCACAGGGGAGTGCCGATCTTGCAATTCTTCCTGAGGACGTTGCATCCTCGTTGTCTTGTGGAAATCTTGCGTTGTGGGGATTATGTGCTCACTTGTTCAGATAGGGACATCGACACCGACCTTTTCTGCCCTGGGGACTTGACCTCCCCACTTCATCCAGGTTTCCCACTCCTAGGTAATTACTTTTCCCCCATTGTAGACCTCATTCCCCTCCTTCCTGCGGGACTGGATTGTCGATATCGACCGAATTTGTACTAACTGAAGAAGAAAAAAGAGCTTTTTTCCGCAACACTGCCTATGTTTGAGACGCCCTATCCATTGTGTTTCCTGCTGATCTTATTCAGACCACAAGTGATTCCCTATTCAATTTGTCGATTTTCTTCTTCAATATATGAAAATGGCAGCTTACTAGACAGCGCAGAAGGTTTATTCTTTCCATAGATGCCCGATTCGTTTCCGATATGCGCTTCCCTTCCATCCGACTACACTGAACTCCTCCTAAAAAAGCGCTAAGGGGCCACCCACCCTTTCCCCTTAGCCCTCTCACTCCCTAAGGAATGAAAGGCCACATCTAACTCTGTCCAAAAAACGTAAATCTGAACAAAAAATGGGTGATCGTTCCTATACCTCAGGAAAGAAATATCAGATTTCAGGCCTCTTGTGTTTTTCGAGAAGGTCCCATATGCGGGAATAGATTGAGTTTCTATCCGCCTCCTCGTAACTTGGCCATGGTCTTAGCCACAAGGCTTCCGAAATATCTTTTATATCTTTAGGGGTAGAATCAATTCTCAAAGCTTCCAGGATTTCATTTTCTGGAATCTTTCCAATTTTCCCCTGTGGGTCAATTTCGTTTACTCTTTCATTGAAGTAGCTAATACAATGAGTTGCCCAAAGGCCTCTATGTTCCTCCGGTATAAAGCTCAAGCTCTCTGTCTGTTCGGGCTTGGGTGTTGAGGGGGAGGTAGATGGGGATGACAAAGAAAAGTTTGAGGAAGGAGAATAAAAGAATTCTTCGGAGCTTGAGGCGTGACCCTCAAGAGAAGTAGATAGAGACGACAGGGGTGAGCCTTCTGGGCCGGAAGGGGCCGCCTGTGGAATTTCCTGAGTTCCATGTGGTTGCTCCAGAAGAGCATATCTGCTACTCCTACCATACCTCTCTGAAACAGCAGTACCAGGATCTGACTGGTACTCGTTTGCCTGCAGAGCTTCAGGAAAGAAAGAGGCATAGAAAGAGTGAGAAAGCTCAATCCAAGACATGAAAGCGGAATCACAACTGTCGAATCTCGTGCTTAAGCAAAGAGACAATTTCCTTATTGAGTCTCAGGGACATCTATTGGGTAAAGACTAGGAGCAATTCCGTGTTTAAGGGAATTAGGTAACAAAGGACCCACGGAGCGTAGAAGGGGGGATTTCATACCCGGTTAGGGGATGACTGGCCTTTGTCCATTTCGCATATCCAGGCTTTTGTCTAATCCCTTTTCTCTCGCAATCGGACATGTTGCGGCGTAAACGGTGATCATTTCTGTTGTGCTTGAACGGGGTTCATTTGCTAAAGTTGGAGAAGGAGCTGCTAGTGTTTTCGACGACTCAGCTCTTTGACTTGCCATATCTATTATCTAGATCCAAGCCAAGAATAAGTGAGAGCAAGCTTAAGCACAGAAATCGAATAGGCTGTTCGGGAGCTAAAAGAGATTGGCAATAAGAGTACAGAGGTGCCTAGCTTTTTAACAGCAGCAAATCGGCATATCGCTACTTCTATTCTTAGGCATCCTGACATTCCAGGTCCTTCCCGTCCCGAAATTCCTTCTTCTTGATAGCACAGGAATATGACCCGGATTTTTCGCATCACCCCTTCCTTTTCTGATCTCAGATGGTACGAGAAGAAAAAGACGCCTGCTACGCTTCCTCCGTCGTCGGCCTTTGGAAATGGTAAATAAGTTCCTTGCCTTCCCCAGCGTCGAAGGTGTGTAGCGTACTATTCGCTTTCAGTAAAGTAGTGTACACCGTCAACAAAGACAAGCAATACAGGGTCTTCAAGGAAGAGGTTAGGTCTCTAGCTTCAGAAGTGGCAGCAAAGCACTTGGCTAAATCATCATCGGCAGATCAAAGCGCAGTAAATAGAGTCCCAGGTGCAGGAGAGGGAAAGGTTGCAAGATCTCAGCAAAATTGACATAGCAGTGATTGAAGCGATTGGACAGCTTTCCTTGGCCTTAGAGGAAGGCGAAGCTTTTAGGCTCGTCAGAGGCGATCGGTAGTGAGGCTCGACCATAGGTAGTATAGGCTAAGTAATTAGGTGAGGCCGGTTCCACTAGTGAAGAGTCAAGCCTAAGGTTTTGCTGTTCCTGAGTGAGAGTGGCTTCTCTTTCTTCATCCCTTTCAGTACTCGGTGATGCGCGGCAATTGCCTCATCATCAGGTGGTGTTCTTCCAGGTGTAGGCGATCGTCTTGTAGGCGGCAAGTCTCGAGCGATTGTAGCGCAGGCGTCAGGCGTTTAGGCTAAGTAAGTAGTACGGGTCTTTTATTTATATATTATTATTATTCTAATGGGGGTTTTCGGAGTTCGTTTGATGTATCCGTTTCGGTTTCTCAGTTGATCTTTTTATTATTCCCGTCGGAGGCGACCAGCAGGAGGTTATGGTGATGGCCTTAGAACGGACCCTGGGAGGTTCTTTCAATGGAAACTTAGTTGTCGCTACACTGCATCGAACTAATTACGTAAGCGTCAGTCAGATAAATGGAGGAAAGAACGCGCTGCCCCAAGCCCAACGAAGATAGACAGCTATGGTTACAAGCCCGTCCCCGAAAGGGCGCCAAGTGGAACTCAATGGAAAGGTCCGGAAGCGCAGTGTCAGGCTGGAGTCTTCTCGCAAGAGAGCTCCCTAAGTGATAGAGAGATCCGGCTCGGCTCCTGACGAGGCCCGGAAGAGCGGGATTAGCGGTGGACGCACTGCGACCATTTATCTTTCTATTATAAAGTGAGGTCGTATCCTAGGCGGTCGGTACCACTTTATTGATATTAGAAGCGATCCTTTGGTGTTCCCTCGTACGTGCAAGGGTGGAGATCTAGAGTCTACCTTGATTGTAGGGATGGATATCTGACCTAAACGAAGATGTTCCTCCGCTGGTTCGTTCGAAAATACAAAGAAATGGATGGGCCCAGTTGGGTTGGTAGTTTTGCTCTAGTGGGTATACGCGGATTCGGGTTGTCTAAGTAGAAGGCATGGAACTTTTGATTCCCTTTCGATCTTAAAGCATAAAAACAAAGATTCAATGATGCTAAATACAATCTTCATCTGTGCGGGATTGATTTAGCTCAGAGGGGGCCTCTCTTTCACAAGCGAGGGAGTACAATACTTAGATCTTACTACTTCTCTAAATCAAACAGCACATGGGCCTCAGTTTCTTTGGCACAGCTTATGCAGATCCTAAAGGTCCCCCAGCTTGGAGGTTCCATCCACTCTATCGACTAGACATGCCACTACTGCGCTGTCTACCTCGGCTGATCTGACCTGTTCTCTTTCGTATCAAGGTTTAGCTCATCGATGAATCGGTTGAGCTCCAAAAAGAAAGAAAATAAAATCAAATAAGTAAACCATGGGCAGCAGCAGAAGTTTAATCCGATGGGGGGTTATTAAATTATCATCTTTTCGCGGAGAAGCCACTCTCCTTGCTGCTTGGAACTAATGCAAAGGGGTACCATAGCAGAGGTAGATCTTATCACTTTTTGAATCCGGAACCCGGCCATAGAGGGACCTAGTCACTAGCCATTATTGGCTGACTTAGGAACAACTTGAGAATGGGGAGCTCTACTGAGCCGGAATGGTTATTTAGTACTGGTACCCAGACCAAATGGGACAAGAAGAATGAAGAGAGTGTGAATGAAAGCCAAGCATCTAATAGCCGCCTAGCCAGGGAGGGGGAACGCTCCTGCTTAGTACAACCAGAAAGAAAGAATGCAGAGTAAGGCCGGGAAGAGGCTTCGTAAGAGGACTGTTTGAGGTACTCTGGAAGGACAGTTGCACCCATGGCAGGGGCAGATGATAGGCAAGCTGGGAAAGGTGGAAGAGGAAAAGGCAGGTATGTATGGTATGATGGGACCGGCACCCCTAAGTGGGCAGATAGGCTACCGATGAGTTGTTCTGCTTTGAATCTACTAACGCCATAGGATGTCTTTCAAGAGAACCTTTGTGGAGACGGAGATGGAACTCCTGATGATGCGCACCCGAAGCTTTGGCTTAGTTATGCTCTCCTTGCTTTATAGCTCAGGGGATACCTAAGGTTTTATAGCTCAGGGAATACCTAAGGTCAATTGAAAGCCACCCAACAGATTAACCTGACTTCGAGGAAAAGCTCCGGGTGCTTACCTTGCCTTATTCATTGTATGGCTCTTTTCCTTTAGCTGAGGCGCGAGCTAGCCTGTCTATAGTTTACCCTCAACAGGGTATCAACTAGTGATAAAGGAAAGACTTTAGACTACTATTGCGCTAACGACTGGGCGAGTGAGGTCCCGAGTGAAGTCCATAGATAACCATATACAATCTAGGGCTTCCCCCTAAATAGCTAACTAAGAGAATAACAATCGATAGAGCGGCAAACGAGGCTACCCTCCGCTGCTTCCTCCTCGGGGGCGGATTCCGCTCAGCCTTTTATACCAAAAGGCACCTCTTGTCCAACGGGGGAAGCACCTCAAATTCATTTCGAGAGACTCTTATCAAGTAAGATAAGGATCTTCTGCAACCGACCTGCTAATGTTTTGAAATTTTCTAGCACTGGTTTATCCCATGCTGACTTTGACAGTTTGGGAAAAGAGTTCGCTAAGGAACAATGGTACACTGGTCGCTGTAAGGCCAATATGGAATTATATAATAATAGTTGTTACTTTCAAAGTTATCTGGAAGAATTCTTAGATAGAAAATTACCCAAAAAATGAGACAAGACACATCATTTTTTTTTTTATTACTTCGGTTCAGGTGTACTTTCTTCCAATTTTAAAAGAAATCTCACAGGAAGCAAAGGAGGACCCACCGTGAGTGAGGCTAAGCAAACTGCCTTTCTCATGGTGGGTGAAGGAAAGGCGGGACGTGGGTTTTCCTTCACTTTACTTAATTTTATCACTTTCCCAGATTCAGAATCGAATGTAGGGGGCCAAAAAAAAGAAGGGAAAGACATCTCTTAACGAAAAAGAATCTTAGTTTGTATGGCCCCGTGGAAAACTAAAGTAAGATCCATTAATACATCAATAAAAACATGATTTGCAGGAGAGGAAGGGGGGTGGAGACATTATTGATAATTATGACCATGCGTTGTTGGGTGGAATTGGGGTTGGTTGGCATTCCTCGTAGTTGAATTCTTGAATTCGTGTTTTCATGCCTGATTGGAGCTCATTGGCTCAGCAGGAGGAGGAGGATCGAGAAGCTTGACTTACACAGAATTGTTGAAGAGCGAGGGGAGGGTCTTATCATCTATCTCTCTGCATTTAGTCGTGATCCTTAGGCTTAGACTTTACTCATTAAGTTTTTGTGCCGGGGAAGGATAGCAGGCAGAAAGACTGAGCTTAGGTGCGTCAAACTCGTAGCATCTGAGAATATTGCTTACTTTCCTGAAAGCTTAGTAAGGAAATTCACACTTTGCCATTTATTGCAGTTGATTTTTCTTTTGATCTTAGTTACCGCCCCGTGGATCCTTCAAAGCAGGCTATCTCCGACAAATCCGATGATCCACATAGTCTGCTGTTTTATGTCCTTCAGGTAAAGGGGAGTGAGAAGGAATAAAAAGAAAACTTGAGGCAGGAACTATTATTGAGTGAAATACGGCCTTAAACCGATACTAGAAGAGATAGAGTAAGGAGGAAAGACTCATCTCAATTTTTTTTTTAGGGAATCTGTGCTTACTAAGCCTTTGTTTGAAGGACCGGTCTGAAAGTGCAAGACTAGCTGGACCCGGACTGACTAATCGCTAAGAGCTCACCCCGAGTGGGATAACTCTAAGTACGGCATTCAGTAAGAAGTAAGCCAAGTTCAGTGATCCTCGAGAATGAACTATCAGGCCTAAAGCCTAGACTAGGAGGAAAGAACTGATGACTCGCATCCCCTTAATCTGAAACTATCACAAGAAGGATGGAAAGTCGTGGAATTGATTGAAGTTAGCCAAGTTCTCTTAGCCGTTACGTTAGGGTGACTCGAGAAAGCTTGAAAGGGAATTCCGAGAGCCCTTAAGCTTCAAGCTATCCGGCTTCAAGCCGTGAAGGAGGAATCCGAGTTGCATCCTAAAATAAGGAAGATCGTTCATCAGCGCTTTCAGTAACTAAAAGTCAATCAGGTGCGTAATCAAGCTAATCTCATTCCTTAGGAGCTGGAGCAATAAGAGATGAAAGAGTTTACTTTACGTTGAATACAGGAACTAGTAAACTTAGCATAGATGGAATGAACTATCAGAGAAGAGAAGGCTGAAAGCCTAGCCGAAAGCTTTTTAGTCAAGTACGCATGAAGAGTTTTGAGGTAGAGGAAGAAGGCATTCCATTCCGCATTCTTTGGCACGAGGGTTTGGCTTCCTTGATTCAGGTAGGAAAGAAGGGGCTATGGCACTTGGTTCATTCCTTTCTTTGGCAAAGGAAGGGAAGGAAGCAAGCAATTCGGACAGAAGAAAGAGGGCTTGAAAGAATAAGATACGTAGAGCGTGAACCAAGGTTCATAGGCGGATCAAAGTCGAATCTTGCAGATCCTAGTTCGCTTACTAATCGCTTTCGGGACCAGTCTTCAATGGCATGAATCTTTAGTGGCATAGAATCGGATGCCTTAGTCGAATGATCGGACAGATGAAAGGAGAACTATCTGGTGAGGCATCTGGATTTGATTCGGGTCGGTTAAAGCTTGAAAGGGAGTTCGTGGCATCGGTGCCCTTCATTCATTGGATATAACCCTCGAGCTCTAACCCAAAGTTCTGCGCTCGACCTTTAACGACTGGACAACAAAAAAAGGACATTTAACCGAAGAGCCCTAGACCAATAGACCCAAGCAGAGCTAAAGAGCTGGCTAAATACGGATCGGTACAAGTCCTAAAAGTAGCCCTTTCTAGCTCCAATGCGGATAACGAAAAGAGAACAAGGACTAATAGACCAGTAGACCAATAGACCAAGTTACACGGCTAAAAGGAAAGTGCTCGGCTCGAACCCTTCTCATGGGATCGGCTTACCTCACTTTCAAGCATCCACTGGATCAGAGATCTTTCTTCCTTTAGCGGCTGAGAAAGAACAGGAAAACCAATCCCTGAACGTAGTGCAACCTTCGGTCCTTCTGATGCCGAGAAGGAACTACTTCTTTCAATCCCTGCTGCCCGGCACTGCTCCTCAAAACCACGCTAGCTGTTCAGCTTCTAGAACTAAGCTAAATAGAAGGGAAAACCCGGGACGGGATACTGACTAGCTCGTCATGCTCAACAAACTCAAAAACAGTCGTAAAGCCAATTGATTTAGGGCAAAAAGCCACCTTGGCCGACGTGGGTGGTGAATACCATTGGATGAATACCATTGATGGCAACTATTTCGTTGAGTTTGGTGTCTAGACAGAGGGTGTTTACGGCATGATAGAGCTGTAGCGAGCAAGCACCGGTGCGGCAAACTGACTGTGATTGAATAGCTATCCTTTCTAACTACAGGGCAAGGAACTTTTTCCACCAAGCCATATGTGGGAAGACTGAACTGGACTGAGATTGCGGGAACACTGCATGAGACAGTGTGATTGCGCGATCACTGAAGGTCCTCTACGAGCTGCGAGGCAGATTTAACGCTACGCCCTTCCCTTAGCGCCTCACTCTAGGCGGGGCTCACAACCAAAGGATGCACGGAGTGAAGTTGCCTGTCTAGCCACTCCTTTCTTTAGTATCCGAGGTGGGCTCTTTCAAGAGCTCCTTCGGCAGCGCCGTACGTGACATTCATTCTTATTCTTATTTCTTTGTATTAGTTATCTGGAGCAGCGAGCTAGTCTGCCGAAAGCCAGTGCTTGTCCGGCTGGATTCCATCTGCTTCCTTCCCCCGGTACTGGTATTCTCTTTCAGACCCTTTACTTTCCGGTATTCATCTCCTCCGCATGCATAAAAAAATCGCAGATTGCGGACGGAAGTGGTGCGGTGGACAATGACGAGCGTGACTGGCATTTGTCCCATACAGAATAACTTATAGTGGAAGTAGGGCGAGGAGACTTTTCAATGAATACCTCGACTGACCGAGAAAAAGAAGTTCCAGAGGCATCTTCCATTCATATCGATTTGGGTTTTTCCGCACCATATTTTGATCTGCCTCTTCTTCGATCCGGAATTCCCAGCAAATCTTTGACTCCTCGAATACAATGGGATTTCACACCTGGCAAATCTTTCACTCTACCTCCTCTTATTAAGACCATAGAATGTTCCTGCGAATTATGACCTTCGCCCGGAATGTGAGCAAATATATCATGTCGATTGCTCAACCGTACTTTGGCTATCTTACGTGGAGCTGAATTAGGTTTTTTCGGTGTTCTCGTTGAAACACGCGGGCGTACTCCTTGCTTCTGGGGACATTGATCCGAAGCTCGAGTACGGTCCGTGCGCCGTTTTTCTTCTCTACCATGACGAATCAATTGATTTAATGTAGGCATCGCTCTTTCCTTTGTCCTTCCCCCCCGATTTTTGCCCTATCACTAGTGATTACTCCCGATCCGAAGCACCCCTTTTCCATTCATAGAGAGATCCAATCGTCAAAATCAATAAAAAGGCCATCATGGACCAAGATCCAAACAGATCAATCTTGTTGAGAGGTACTGCCCAAGGAAAGGAAAAGGTTACTTCAGGATCAAGGATAATAAATAAAATTGAAACAAGATAAAATCGTATATCGAAACGACTTCTGGCATCACCGGAAGGATCGAAACCACATTCGTAGGCCGACAATTTTTCTGGATAGGTTGAACTATTGGAAGCAAATGGAAAAGGAACACCGAGTGGGATCAAAGAAACTAGCAGACTGATCACTAAATAGATACAAATAGGTGCAAATTCTGACATCACCACAGCCCACTTGGTTCTTTCGCTCCTTGCTCGCGGAGCGGCATACCGAAAAAAAGAAAAGCGTTATCGGATTGTAGTCGATGACTTATGTAAAGGCCCACCCTTTCTTTGAACCTTGTCAATGATCGAACTTAAAGATATAAACTGAGTGCCATTTGATGAGTAACTGAGAACAAGGGAGAGGGATATGGAAAGGATGAAGTAATGAAAGAGGAAGTCATTGCTAGTAGTAACGACTTGTCACGATCCATTGGTTCATATAGAATCCATGTCCTAGGTGTATCAAAAAACATTCTTTTCGCTAAGCGTATATAATAAAATAGAGTGAAAGGGTCCACCCCGAAACCAAGGGGGTACTAACTAACAGCTGAGTCCTCTCCGAACCGCAGGAGATAGTTGCCCATCATACGGCTCACCAACTTCACTTGCCTCTATGGGAGACTCACTCCGGGCGGGTTCGGATCACTTACAATACACGGCTCTACGAAGGAAGGGGTTGGTGGGTTAGGAACGTTTTCAATAGGATTCTTTTCCCGTTTTTATTTGTTCGATGAGAAATGCGAGTCTGTTCTGTCCACTTTCTCCATCCCCCTCTATCAAAATGATCAAAAAAAAAGGAAGGCGAGCTTGCTTCTTATTCCCGTGTTCGATCTCTTCCATCTCTGCCCCGCTCGTTGTCACCTATGTTGAAGAAAGGTTTGGAACCCTGTAGAGAATGAAGAGGGGCCAAGGATCTTCCTCTCAACAGTGCTTCTCGAGGCTCCACTCTCCCCCCTGAACAGAATAAGTAAGGCCCCGTTAGCCTGGGCGAAGATGGGGATAAGGAATAAGGATTGAAGCCCCCTTAGCTCTGCCAGGGACTGGACAGGGGTTAGCTCTGTAAATGTGTAGAGCCAAGTGTAGTAGTAGGCACTTCTAGGCCCCTTCCCGGCTACTGGATCACTCCAGTGTTTTGGGTACTACGGACCCTCTGCCATCCATTGCAGCAGAGCCGTTTCATGAGCGGGGGGGCTAAGCGCAGTTCTTTGAATCAAACGTTGAATGAAATCGATTCTTTTATATTGAATATAAAAATAGAAATCGGATAGGATAGATGGAGGGATCTATCTTTCTATTCATATATATTACTAAAAAAAATGGATTTATTTTATATAGTTAAGTAGCGTAGCAAGAAGCCCCAAATCCTTGATTTGGCCAGGAAAGACTGCACTGCTTTGGGCCTAGGAAGCGAAGGGAATGAGCTCGGTCCACACTTTTTTTTTTTCTCCGTGCCCCTTCCGCATGCGCTTCGCGTGCCATTGGCGCTTTGCTCTCCTCTTATTCTTCATTGGACGGTTCGGATGGACTTCGCCGTTCTTTCCCAACTAAAAAAGAAAAGGCTGTATCACATCGAGATGTCGATTCGTTTTCCGCCCCCAATGAGATGGGGAATTTTGAACCCCCTATTTTGACTTTTTGGCCCTTCATCTTTCTGAATCGAGGCCCGGCCCGGCTCGCGTCGTTCCAACAACCGGCGGGGAGCACCTCAGTATACGATCGCGCGCAGTAACTGGGAGTCCTATTACACCTAAGGCCAACTTCAATTCACCAAACCAAGGTTCATCTCGTGTAGTGATTGTGGACTCATACAAGGATATTGAGTAGACGGTTGATGTATCAGACTCGACTCTATCTTTCGTAGCATGCATTCCCATCCGTGTCGCAACTGGATTCGATAAGCTACGTGTCCGGTGCACGGAGAACTGCCTTCGGTCCCCCAAACTTACTTACTCGTGGCAACCTTCCGGCCGCCCAACGACCTATAACGCTAGTCACTACTCCCACTGGGGCTAGAAAGTAAGCCCCACAACCCAAAGCGGCGAAGAACAAATAGAATTTGCTACAAAAGCCGGCTAACGGGGGTATTCCTGCGTATGAGAACATAGTAATGGAGAAGGTAATAGCCGAAATAGGATTAGTTTTGGCTAGAGCGCCCAAATCCGCTATATATTTGACACGGGTTTGCCGTAATGCTGAAACTATGGCGAATGCATCTATCGTCATTGATGCATAAATAAAGATACCAATTAGTAGTGATTGAATTCCTTCTATGGTTCCACATGAGAAACCAGTACGAATATAACCTACATGGCCAATTGAACTATGAGCTAGAGGTCTTTTGACTTTCGTTTGGGCCATGGCGGCCAGTGCTCCTAAGATCATAGAAGCAATGCTGCAGAAAAAGAAGATTTGTTGCAATGTAGCTCCATAGGAACCATAAATAGAAACACGTGAAATATTAGCAGAAATAGATATTTTAGGCGCAATAGAAAGGAATGCTGTAACCGGGGTGGGTGAACCCTCATAGATATCAGGTGCCCACATATATAGAGTCAAAAGAGATATGGAGTCCGAAGGGGAGGGGGTTTTCTTCGGGGCTCGAGAGATGGAATAGATGGGGCCCCGCAAGTTTTGAATTCGTCGCTGGGGAATTCACACGAAAGGGAACGAGGAATTCTCAACGAAAAAAGTGCTCTCTGAACCGAACGTGAAAGTAGTTTTCCATCAGACGGCTGTTCCCGTAACTCCACTCTCGACTTGGATTATATATCCAAAAAGGTCCGCTCTCGGCCATTCCACACGCTGCCTAGCGGAGGCGTGGTTATCTGAAGTGGATTCTCTCTTTTCTAGTGGATGCCGAACCTGCTGCCCCATTGACTAAGAAGGGGGCGGGCGCAGCAGCTACATGGACCCCTTCCTTTCTGTTGTTGCCAGCACTTTCCCGGGCCGAGCCCGAATTTTTGATTATAAAGTAAAGGGCAGGCAAAGCCCGAAGGCTGCTATCCCAATAGGGAAGCGGGCGGAACGAGGAGAGGACCCGTCAATCATACTACCGCGGTCGAAAAAGCATGTGTGTTCCCTTCAGATAATACGCACCGTAGGCCTTCTTCGTTTTCGATGAAAAACAAATCAAATCTCGATCTCCGAAAGCGTTTTCCTTCCCCCGCAGCATCTCCCTCCCTTCGTCGAGCCTTTCCTTTAATGGTTGGGGAAAGCATTCCCTTATCTGAACTTGGCGGGCATTCTTTCCAGCCTTATTCAAATAGGGGGGGGAGGATTGGTTTGAACATAGGCTCAAACATGATTTGAAGGTCCTAGCTACGCCATGCGTTCAATACAAAATCTGGAAAGCTGCAGGGATGAAAAAAAGAGGGCGCTTTCCTGTGTTGCACTGAAAAAAAAAAAGGACCTAAGAGAAGAGCGTCTTCTCTTATCTTCCTCCCGCGCCCGCCGCCGCCCGGCCCGCGTTAGAGGGGAAAATGAGCAAAGCGAGAAAAGAAAAGACAGAGGGAGGGGGAGCAGCATCTTATTCTCTTCGCGAGAACTTCCGGATCGGAGAAGCA